TCCTATTGTGAAACAAGGTATTATTGCAAAAATGGGTGAATATAACCAACTATCATTAAGAATTTCATCTTTGGACCAAAAACAAGCAAGAGGTGGAATACCACAAAGAGAAAGTGTACCTAATAAAAAAGTAGTTCTTGTAATTGGAACATATCTTGTTAAACCACCCATAAGAACCATATTCTGACTTTTTTCTGGTGAATATCCAACAATAGGTTCCATTGAATGAATAATGGATCCAGATCCCAAAAACAATAAAGCTTTAGAATAGGCATGAGTGATCAAATGGAATAAAGCCGCTCGATAAGAACCTATACCTAGAGCTAACATAATATAACCTAATTGAGACATTGTAGAATAAGCTAAACTTCTTTTAATGTCTCTTTGAGCAAGAGAAAAAGTAGCTCCTAATAGTACTGTTATTACACCCATTAAAGAAATGAAATTCATTATATAAGGTATATCTATGAAAAGAGGAATAAGCCGAGCTACAAGAAAAATTCCTGCTGCTACCATAGTAGCGGCGTGTATAAGGGCCGAGATAGGAGTAGGTCCTTCCATGGCATCAGGTAACCATACGTGGAGGGGGAATTGTGCAGATTTAGCAACTGCACCGACAAATAATAAAGAGGCACACAAAGTAGCAAATAAGGAGCTGACCCCATTATTATGGATCAAGTTATTAGCTATTTCGAACAAATCCCGAAATTCCAAACTACCTGTTATCCAATAAAGACCTAAGATTCCTAATAATAAACCAAAATCTCCTACACGATTAGTTACAAAAGCTTTTTGACAAGCACTTGCGGCAATCGGTCGTGTGAACCAAAACCCTATTAATAAATATGAACACATTCCCACTAGTTCCCAAAAAATATGAATTTGTATCAAATTAGAACTAGTAACTAATCCCAACATGGAAGTATTGGAAAAACTCATATAAGCAAAAAATCTCAAATATCCTTGGTCGTGAGACATATAATTGTCACTATAAATAAGAATCATGACTCCAACAGTAGTAATTAGTATTGACATAATAGAAGTAAGTGGATCGATCAAATATCCAAACTCTAAGGAAAAATCAATATCTATGGTCCAAGACCATAGATATTGATAAATAAAACTTCCATTTATTTGTTGAATAGACAGATTGGCCGAAAATCCCATAGCTATACTTAACAGAAAAATACTAAGAAAAGCCCATATACGACGAATATTTTTTGTTGCTGTCGGAATAAGTATAAGTCCAAATCCTATTAACATAGTAACTGTAAGTGGAAGAAAAGGTATTATCCATGCATATTGATATGTATGTTCCATAAGAAAACAAACAAATTGAGATTTTTTTTTTATAATTAATAATTGTTTCCGATTCACCAATTCTTATCTCTTTCGAAAAGAACAATAAACAATAATAATGAAAAATAAAAATATAATATAATATTATAATATATAATAATATATATATATATATATATATATATATATTAATAATAAAATATAATATTTAAAATATAACAAATAATATATATATATATTATTTGTTATTTTATGTTAAATGTTAAATTATGTTAAATGTTGAAAGTAAAAAAAAAAAACTATTATTCACAGAATAAAGTATAGATAATGATTAAAAAAAACGATCTATTCCGAACAATACATGTCTTTCACATACAACGATAAATAAAAATGAGTAACCCTTTTTTGAATGGCAGTTCCAAAAAAATGTATTTCTATGTCAAAAAAACATATTCGTAGGAATATTTGGAAGAAAAAAGGATATTTAACTGCAGTAAAAGCTTTTTCTTTAGCGAAATCGGTTTCCACCGGACATTCAAAAAGTTTTTTTGTGCGACAAACAAATAATAAAGTCTTGGGATAATCGGAATTGACATAGCCCGAAGAACTGAAAATTTTTTAAGATGAACGATTCACATTAATTAATGTATTGAACTACTCAATATTAGTTATAACTAGCTGTGGTATGTAGAATAAGAGTTTTCTGTATATTGGGTTCTTATTAAGAATAGTATTTTTCCCTATCCATTAACCTTTCACAATAGAAAAATAGGATTAAGATTTTCTATTGTGAATAGTACAATTGCCATAGAAATTTAAACTCTTTTTTTTTTATATGCCTAGCCTAAAACTTAATTGGTTTGGTAAATGTTACCTTATTTATATCATATACATATACACAATGAAGAGTATTAATACTTAATGATACTAAAGTATCGGAATCGTTAGAAAAATTCCAAATGGATTTAGTGATGAAATTGTAATACATATGAGATCTTAGTTATTTTATTTTTTTTATTGAAAAAATAAAAATAAATCTTTTTCATTTTGAATCCGATTTCATCGGATTCAAAATGAAAAACAAATCATCAAAAAAAATAGAAAGAAAAAGGACAATTCTTAATTCTATACCTCGACTGAGAGCAAAACTATCGAAATTTCAACTGTATCGGGGGAACTTAGTTTATAGTACGTGAAAGTTGATTATTAAAACTGAACCTAGGACGATACTAACTAAGGATTATTTTATTGAATGAAGATTCAAATATGAATTTAAACGAGTCTTTTTTCATCGATTCTAATGTTTCCTAGACTATATTGAATCCTTGATTCTTGACGATTCAACATGAATTGAATATTATTATTTCAAGTAAGCCGCCATGGTGAAATCGGTAGACACGCTGCTCTTAGGAAGCAGTGCTAGAGCATCTCGGTTCGAGTCCGAGTGGCGGCATCCTCTAAAAGAGACACAATGTATCCTATAATGTATTCAATTTCCGATTTCAATTCTGTAATGGGACACTTTTTTATGATATTTGTGACTTTAGAACATATATTAACTCATATCTCTTTTTCGATCATTTCAATTGTGATTACGATTCATTTCATGAACTTATTAGTCTACGAAATCGTAGGATTACGTGATTCATCGGAAAAAGGGATGATAGCCACCTTTTTCTCTATAACAGGATTATTAATTTCTCGTTGGATTTCTTCGGGACATTTTCCGTTAAGTAATTTATACGAGTCATTAATCTTCCTTTCATGTAGTTTATTTATTATTCATATAATTTCCAAGAAATTGAACCATAAAAATGATTTAAGCATAATAACTACCCCAAGTACTATTTTTACTCAAGGCTTCGCTACGTCGGGTCTTTCAACTGAAATGCATCAATCCGCAATATTAGTACCCGCTCTACAATCTCAGTGGTTAATGATGCACGTAAGTATGATGTTATTGAGCTATGCAGCTCTTTTATGCGGATCGTTATTATCAATTGCTCTTCTAATCATTACATTTCGAAACAACATCAATTTTTTTTGTAAAAGCAATAATTTCTTAATTAGATCATTTTTCTTTGGTGAGATTAAATACTTGAATGAAAAAAGAAGAAGGGTTTTTAAAAACCCTTCTTTTCTTTCATTTCAAAATTATTACAAATATCAATTGACTCAACGTTTGGATTATTGGAGTTATCGTATGATTAGTTTAGGGTTTACCTTTTTAACCATAGGCATTCTTTGTGGAGCAGTATGGGCCAATGAAGCATGGGGATCTTATTGGAGTTGGGACCCGAAGGAAACTTGGGCATTTATTACTTGGACCATATTCGCGATTTATTCACATACTAGAACAAATCAAAGTTTACAAGGTACGAATTCGGCACTTATAGCTTCTATAGGATTTTTTATAATTTGGATATGCTATTTTGGGGTCAATCTATTAGGAATAGGTTTACATAGTTATGGTTCATTCACATTAACATCTAATTGAATAAGCTACATGAAAAATACATAAGAATATCGTCCCATATATAACGAAAGTTTGCTTGTTCGAGTTTTTGTTTTGACAACCTGTCAAAACAAAAACTCGAAATGCATCTCATTACAATTCTAATTCACTTTCTTTTTTTGCATTGTACAGCGAACGATTTTAAAAAAATCTTAAAATTAAAGAATTATAAGACTTTTTGTCTCATTAATGAAACACTATCTATAAAAGTAATTAGATAGGATAGCTTGTACCCTGTCAACTGATAACGAGAGAACGAAATCAGGATAAATACCAATCCCTATTATGGGTAGAAAGATACAAATTGAAACAAATAGTTCTCGTGGTCCAGAATCCAAAAAATTAGAGTGTGGAACATTGAATAGCTTGTATCCATAGAACATCTGACGTGACATAGATAATAAATAAATAGGAGTTAATATCACTCCAATTGCCATTACAAAAGTAATTAGTATTTTTGGCATTAAAAGATATTTTGGACTAGTAATTATTCCAAAAAATACTACCGATTCCGCAACAAAACCACTCATTCCTGGCAATGCAAGAGAAGCCATCGAGAAACTACTGAACATGGTAAATATTTTTGGCATTGGGATGGATATCCCTCCCATTTCGTCGAGATAAACAAGACGTGTTCTATCACAACTCGTTCCTGCCAAGAAAAAAAGTGCAGCACCAATAAATCCATGAGAGAGTATTTGTAAAATGGCTCCATTGAGTCCCATGTCGGTTATAGAACCAATTCCTATAATTGTAAAACCCATGTGAGATACAGAGGAATAGGCTATTCTCTTTTTAAAATTGCGTTGACCGAGAGAAATTAAAGCTGCATAGATTATTTGCATCGCTCCAACTATTACCAACCAGGGAGAAAATATAGAATGAGCGTGGGGTAATAATTCCATATTGATCCGAATCAATCCATATGCTCCCATTTTTAATAAGATTCCAGCTAGAAGCATACATGTACTGTAATGTGCTTCTCCATGGGTATTTGGTAACCATGTATGCAGGGGTATAATCGGCGATTTGACAGCATAAGCAATAAAGAAACCAAAATATAATATTATTTCCAATGCCACAGGATATGATTGATTAGCTAATCTTTCAAAATCTAATGTTGGTTCATTGGAACCATATAAACCCATACCTAGAACTCCTATTAAGAGAAAAATAGAACCCCCTGCTGTGTACAAAATAAACTTTGTAGCCGAGTAGAGACGTTTTTTTCCTCCCCACATGGATAAAAGTAAGTAAACAGGAATTAATTCTAACTCCCACATGATGAAAAAAAGTAAAAGGTCTCGAGAAGAAAATGATCCTATTTGACCGCTGTACATTGCTAACATCAGGAAATAGAACAATCGCGAATTTCGCGTAACTGGCCAAGCTGCTAAAGTAGCTAAAGTAGTGATAAATCCTGTCAGTAAAATGGGTCCTATGGAAAGTCCATCGATTCCCAGTCTCCAGTGAAAATCAAAAATATCTATCCATTTATAATCTTCTTCCAATTGGATTAATGGATCGTCCAATTGGAAATGATAACAGAATGCATAGGTTGTTAGAAGGAGTTCTAATAAGCATATACAAATAGTATACCATCTAAACATCTTATTTCCTCTATGAGGAAAAAAGAAAATTGAGGAACCCGCGAATATCGGCAAAACTACAAGTATTGTTAACCAAGGAAAATAACTCGTGATAAAGACAAGATATGTTTTGACCAGAAAAACCCGTGCTCGAAATAATAAATTTTATCGAGTACGGGCTTTTGTCGGTAAAGAGGAATCAAATGATTCAAGTGGAGTTTTTTGTAATGTATCAATAAGATAGACCCATGCTGCGAGTTGTTTCATGCCATAAATAAACACGGACACTCAAAAAATCTGTTGGGCAGGCGGATTCACATCTCTTACAACCTACACAGTCCTCGGTTCTTGGTGCGGAAGCAATTTGCTTAGCTTTACATCCGTCCCAAGGTATCATTTCCAACACATCTGTGGGGCAGGCTCGTACACATTGAGTACACCCTATACATGTATCATAAATTTTTACTGAATGTGACATTGGATCTATAAATTCCAGCTTTGAGCATAAAAAATTTTCGATCTGGTAAAATAAAATTAGTAGTAAATGAATCATACATTTATATTGTAGACACCAGACGAAGCAGTGGTTTATCAAAATTTTAAGAATCAATATATTTCTAAACCTGTTCATGAGAAAAGTCCAAGAGACTTTGATTTCTCTTTCAACAACCATGATCATGCGAGTTGCACATGTGAATTCAAATTGACCAACAAATGAAATTGGTCAATATTTCAATATTAATTCAAAGTATTTATTCAATATGAAAATATTTATTATTCAATAGTAAATTAATTCAATACTAAATATATATATATATATATATATATATATATTTATAATAATAATATATAATAATAATAATAATAAAAATTATAATCAAAAAAAATTAAAATAATAAAATTATAATAAAATAATAATAAAATTATAATATATAATATCTAATAGATTAATATTCTATGTGATATTATGTATCTTATGATCATAACTAATTATTCAACAAATTCGATTGATTGATACGAGTTGATTTTCTGTTACGATGGATTGATGAAACAATAGCTAGCCCAATAGCTGCTTCAGCAGCCGCAACAGCTATAACAAAGATTGAGAAAATGTCGCCTTTTAATTGGCGACTATCAAATATATCTGAAAATGTTACGAGATTGATATTAACCGAATTGAGTATAAGCTCAAGACACATAAGTGCTCTAACCATCTTTCGACTTGTGATCAATCCATAGATACCGATAGAGAATAAATAGACACTCAAAAAAAGTACATGCTCGAACATCATTGACTAACTCCTTATCAATCTCGATTCATTTCAATATGAACAACAATTCAACCGATTCGATTGATTAGAATAGAACGATTACAGAATAAAAGAGGGTATTGGCAATAGATAGGTTTAATTAAAAACCTTATAAAAACCTTAAACCTTTCCATTTATTTTATTTATTTAGTTATTTATTTAGAATTTAATTCTAAGTATTTATTATTGACGAGCCATAGTAATTGCACCTATCAAGGAAACTAAAAGAATTATGGAAATGAGTTCAAACGGAAGATAAAAATCTGTTGATAAATGAATACCAATTTGTTGAATGTTACTTATTAGGTCCTGTTCCATAATCTGGCTTGATCTTGTAGTCCAAAAAATTCCGTACCATGACGTATCTGGGATAATAGTAATTAGTGAAAAAAGAATACTTGTACAAACCAGTGAAGTGACCCCATCTCCAATGGTCCAAAAATAGGAATCATTGGAATATTCTGAACCATTCATGAACATTACAGCAAATATGATTAAGACATTTATAGCTCCAACATAAATAAGGAGCTGTGCGGCAGCTACAAAATAGGAATTCGATAGAATATAGAATAAGGATATACAAACAAGAACCAATCCCAACGAAAAGGCAGAAAAAATGGGATTGGTAAGTAATACTACTCCCAGACCTCCTAATACAAGAACTGATCCAAAAAATACTACAAGAATATCATGTATTGGTCCAGGTAAATCCATTATTAAAATAATAAATTAATAAATAAGTCGAAATATTTCATGACCTCACTGAATGGTCCAGGAAAGGAAAAGGGGTTGCCCCATTTTTTTCTTGTATATGATACATTCCTAATTGAATTAAAACTTTTTTTTTATATGGATTAATGTAGATATAGATAAAATTATCGAGAAAAGAGTAATGGGGATTGTATATTTCGAAATCATCACGAAAAATATATTCTCAGTTTAAATCAAAGAATAATTCTCAACAATCAATAATTATTAGTTATTATTTGTAGTTACTGACCAAACAAAATAAAAAAAGCTTGGGTCTTTTATATCAAAACAAAATCTTAGTAATTGGTAATCGTTCTTGAATCAAAGGGTTTATCTTTGTCTATTTTGATTTGAGTCGAATTCATAACTGTTTGAATTGTGTAATCTCCAATTATTGACATTGGTAACCGACCCAAAGCAATTTGATTATAATTCAATTCGTGACGATCAGAAGTAGAAAGTTCATATTCTTCAGTCATTGATAAACAGTTTGTTGGACAATACTCGACACAATTACCACAAAATATGCAGACCCCAAAATCAATACCATAATTAAGCAATTGTTTTTTTTTAATATCTCTTTCAAATCTCCAATCAACAACGGGTAGATCTATCGGGCATACACGAACACATACTTCACAAGCAATACATTTATCAAATTCAAAGTGGATTCGACCACGGAAACGCTCTGATGTGATCGATTTTTCATAAGGATATTGAATAGTTATAGGTAAACGATTTGTGTGGGATAAGGTAATTACGAAACTTTGACCAATATACCTTGCAGCTCGTATTGTTTGTTGACTATAATTCATGAACCCAGTCACCATAGAGAACATATTGTAAATATCCAGGAATAAATTGATGTTTCTTTCTCTTGTTTGAAAGAGGTTATGAATCTGGAATATCGTTATCGTATTTTCTTATTTATAGTGAAACAAGTTGGGAAGAAGTTGTCAATAATAGATTACCTAAAGAAATAGGTAAAAGAAATTTCCATCCAAGATTTAATAGCTGGTCCATTCTTATCCTAGGCAAAGTCCACCTTGTTGTGATAGGAATGAACAGAAACAAATAAGCTTTAGCTAATGTAATAAAGATACCAATTGTAATTCCAAAAACTCCGGCCATTTTATTTATTCCGAAAAGTTCAGGAATAGATATGTACGGAATAGAAAAATTCCACCCACCTAAGTAAAGAACTGTTACAAATAATGAAGAAAGTAATAGATTTAGGTAAGAAGCAATATAAAATAAACCGAATTTTATACCTGAATATTCGGTTTGATAACCTGCTACTAATTCCTCCTCTGCTTCCGGTAAATCAAATGGCAATCTCTCACATTCGGCTAGAGAAGAAATTAGAAAAACAATAAACCCTATAGGTTGACGCCACAGATTCCACCCCCAAAAACCATATTTTGACTGTGCTTCAACTATATCAACTGTACTTGAACTATTAGATAATCATAGTCGATAATAACATCACTGTTCCCATCGCTATTACAAAACCGTACATGAAACTTCAGCTTCATACGGCTCCTCTATGGCCACAAATAAATGTAAGGACTGGTTCGGTATTTTCACCCGGATAGATCGAATAAAGATACATCGGAGAGTCCCAAATTAGACCAATATAATTCTGTCCGCTAGAATAAGAAAAAAAGTGCTTCCGAATTGATCTCATCCTTATAATGATAATGATAATTTTTCTTTGTTCGGTAATAACTTAATCTTTCAATAAAATATTCGTTATCAATATATATATATAGGCATTAGTTCATGAATAATGATAAGAATTCCGTATGTATGAATACGGATATAGGAAAGAAAGAATAAATAAAGATCTTTTTTTTTTTTATTTTATAAAGATTTTTATTCATTCATTCGATTATTGCATTCCATTTCTTTTGTTCCTGTTCTTCTGTCTCAGAAGAAGGTATTTAGAAAAAAAAAAAATAAAGGATTAATTCGTTCTTGATAGTAATTTCTTTAATCAGTGAATAGGAGCATACTCGAGATCGGAATCGTAGGGAGATACTTCTTGATCATTTCTACCAACTTAAAGCCCTTATTATGATTCGTTTTATGCAGAAATATCTCTTTTTTTTGATACCTTACATTATCCCCATTACTAATCCTTTGTGTACCTTGGTGTTCCTAACTGTCCACCGATTTTTGATTGATCCCCGGTATGTTAATACATACAAGGCAGTAGTGGAAACTCCATACAGTTGATCTTTTGCACCCGCTTCAAGATATGATGACTAATCAAAGAATCTCAATCTTGGGGTAAACAGTTTACGCTGCTTATGTTTACGTTTACGCTGCTTATGTTTACTTTAATTTCATTCTTGTACATAGGGAATGAGATTTTCTCTTCTTACTGCAAATTTATAAGCTGTTTTGTTTCACTCATATAACTATCTGGTTTAACTCATCGATGAATAAAAAAAAAATATCTATTCAATACATTCAACCTCTTTTCTTTATTTATTTCTAGGAAAGAGGTAAAAGTTCATACGAATCACACGTAGAGATATTGATAACACACATAGAGTTAATGGTATTTCATAACTAATAGATTGAGCAGCAGCTCGTAGACCACCTGAAAAAGAATATTTATTATTCGATCCATATCCTGACATAAGAAGCCCAATAGGGGCAATACTTGAAATGGTGATCCATAAAAAAACACCTATACTGAGATCACCTAAAACAAGGCGGTATCCAAAAGGAATTACTAAATAACTTAGTAGAATTGATATGACCGCTATAGACGGTCCGACACTAAACAAACGAATATCTCCTCTAGATGGGAGTAGGTCCTCCTTAAAAAGTAATTTAGTCCCATCCGCTAGAGCTTGAAGAATTCCCAACGGACCAGCATATTCAGGCCCAATACGTTGTTGTATCGTTGCAGATATTTCTCTTTCTAACCACACAATTACTAGTACCCCTATTATGATTCCAAATATAAGGGTAAAAATGGATACAAACATCCATATGAGTCCATAGATTTCTTTTATGGATTCCGATGTAGAAAAAGAATTGATAGCTTGTACTTCTGTCGTATCAATTATCATTTCAACGATCAACTTCTCCCATAATGATATCTATACTACCTAGTATCGTCATGATATCAGCCAATTTCATTCTTTTAACTAGCTGAGGAAGAATTTGCAAATTGATGAAACCGGGTGGACGAATTTTCCATCTCCAGGGGAAAATGCTATTATCCCCTATCAAATAAATTCCTAATTCTCCTTTTGGGGCTTCCACTCTGACATAAAGTTCTTGTTTCGACAATTCAAAATTGGGTGAAGGTTTTTTACTAATAAATCTATATTCAAAATCATTCCATTCGGAATTTTTTGCTCTATCAAAGCGTCGGACTTCTAAATTCTCATAGGGACCTCCAGGAATTCCTTCTAGAGCCTGTTGAATAATTTTTATAGATTCCCCCATTTCACCTATTCGTACTAAATAACGAGCTAATGAATCTCCTTCTTTTTGCCATTGGACTTCCCAATCGAATTCATTGTAACATTCATAATGATCAACCTTACGAAGATCCCATTGGATTCCAGAAGCTCGTAACATCGGTCCTGATAAACCCCAATTTATTGCTTCCTCTCCACCAATAATGCCCACTCTTTCAACTCGTTCCAAAAAAATGGGATTCCGTGTAATAAGTTTTTGATATTCAACAACTCCTGTTAAAGAATAATCGCAGAAATCAAAACATTTATCTATCCAGCCATGAGGTAGATCAGCAGCTACTCCTCCGATGCGGAAATAATTATGCATCATTCGCATACCTGTGGCGGCTTCGAATAGGTCATATAACAATTCTCTCTCTCTGAAAATATAGAAAAAAGGAGTCTGTGCACCTATATCCGCCATAAAAGGTCCAAGCCATAACAAATGAGAAGCTATACGGCTCAGCTCCAGCATAATTACTCTGATATAACTGGCTCTCTGAGGTACTTGAACATTTTCCAATTGTTCTGGTGCATTTACTGTTATTGCCTCTGTGAACATAGTAGCTAAATAATCCCAACGTGTTACATAAGGAAGATATTGTATAATTGTTCGGTTTTCTGCTATTTTTTCCATTCCTCTGTGTAAATATCCCAATATGGGTTCACAATCAATAACATCTTCACCATCGAGAGTAACGATCAGTCGAAGAACACCATGCATTGATGGGTGGTGAGGGCCCATATTGACTATCATGAGATCTTTTCTTGTAGCTGGTATAGTCATATTTTTTCTTCCTTAATTCATTATTCCACGAATTCCTCAAAACGAGGTTCATCAAAATGAAAAATCTAATAAAATAACTATTAAAAAAAAAATTCAAACGATTAAATTAACGAGTTTTTGGTTCCCGAATATCCAACTGATCCATTAATTTCTTATAACGGACTCTATTTTTCTTTGACAAATAAGCCAGGAGCCGTTGACGTTTTCCCAGAATTATTCGTAGACCTCTTTGGGATAAAAAATCTCTTTTGTGCAATTCCAAATGTGAAGTAAGTCTACGTATCTTACTGGTGAAACTTAATACTTGAAATTCAACAGAACCTTTGTTTTCTTCTTTTTCTTCTTGTGAAATAACTGAGATGAATGAATTTTTGATCATAAAAAAAAATTTCTATCTTTTTTTCTTTCCCATGGATTTATTTTACTTTACCGAATCGATCAGGAAAAATAAAAATAATAATCTTTATGCCAGTTATTTTAATCTAGTACACACAAAAATTTGGATTTTTTCCTATTTTTTTCTATTCTATCCAAATCAAATAAATTTTCAATTTGATTTGGATAGAATAGAAAAGAAAGAGAAAATACATTTCTACATTCAAGGATTCTGCCGATTTCGTCCTAGATTCAATTGAGTTGATACGCCATTAAATCCGTGTCATGTACCAGAATGTAATACAGCGTATATGTATATCTTTCGGCTTTCATCTACCGAAAAATATCACAGATATATAGGAAATATACTATTAACAAATTCTGAATCGTGGATACATATATATCCTTAACATACTGAAACGGCTGCCATTATTGGTATTAAACCAATAGCGATTCATACAAGCTAAATCTTCTAATCGGTAATTGGGCCAAAGAAACAATTTGCATTTAATGAATTTATTTGTATCTGTATTAGTATTAAAATGCTTGTCCTCATTCAAAAATTTTCCAGAGTTTCTTATGTTGCTTTCATTGCAAAATACTAGATTTCTATCCACAAAATTCCAATTACGAGAATTAAAACAAATTAGAATTCTCAATTCTCTACGACGTCTAGGAGATAGAATATTTTCAGGAACAAAGAAATCATAATTACTTTTGTCTCCATTCACAAGTATATTGCCGTGCCTTGCAACGGATTTATCAAAATTCTTCTTATCAACATATCTTTTTTTTATACATTTTCTGTTAGTTTGGTGCTTCATTTTATCGATCAATGAAATACCTAGGGTTTGATATATAATAAATTTTCCATCCCTTTTTATAGATAAACGAATCGGTTCGATAATCAATACTCCCCTTTTTTTCAATTTTGTAATAACTAGATCATTGTGAGTTATCAGTTTATTCAGACGTATTTCTCCTCTTTGAATCGTGGATATAGTCATTTCCCATGGATTTATCAGTCTAAGTAGGTAACAATATATCTTGATATTATTGATCATATTTTGATTCAAGTAGTCATTCCATTTTAATTGAAAAAGTAAATATTTATTCAGGAATAATTCTAGTTCTGTTTGGCTCTGTTTCTTGGCTTGTTTTTTCTTTTGACTTTCGAATCTCGCGTAATTGTTTTCAATTCCAAGATTTTCTTGTTCCTGTTGTTCGTTTTTTTCTTGGTTGAAATTTTCTAATTTAAGATATTCTTTTTGATTAGGTAATATCTGAAGATTTTTTTTTTTATTTTTACTAATATTTTCATAGAAATAAAAATTAAAAAGAAGAAATTTGATTGGTATGATCCATGGTTTAATCCTATATGCATCAAAGAGTGGCACAAATTCTGGGAACAACTGGGGTTCTAGATTTGATATGGTACGATAAACCTTTTCTTGATTCATTCCCATCCAATAAAAAAAAATACTTTTTTGATTGGATGGTTTAATTCCTTGATGAATTGTAAGAGAAAAAATATCTTTTTTTTTCCATTTTTTTAGAATTTTGTTTTCAGTCTTAGTATTTTTCTCAATTTTGGTGCTGATATGCGTATTGGTCCAGGTCTCAATGTCGATATTTTTTCTAAGACAAATAGGGGGAATTCTACAATCAAAATATTTTCTATCCAGATTTTTATGTGTAGCAATAATATATTCCTTTTCTAGATAATTACTAATATTTTCTAGATAATTACTAATAGGTATACTTACCAATACATAAAATGATTCGGGTTTCAGTGTATTGAAATTGTATGGAATTTCTTGGTCTCCTTTTACTTGTAATGTTGATTCATAAATATATGAGTCCTTCCTATTCCCATAATTCATATATTTATGTGATAAAAGAGAATATCTGTAGTGTTTTTTTAATTTTTCTTTTTGACTCGGCAATGAATCCACTGCCATCGCATAGTAATTTTGCTTCATGTAATGAATTAATTGGTCTTTTTCTTTTTTATGTGAATCAAATTTAATTGAGTTTTTATTTTGAATCATAGAGCGTTGGTTGATTCTATTTCGCCATTTTTGAGGTACTAATCGAGACCATTTTGTCTGAGATAAATTGTATTGATAATGGCCCTTTAACCAGTTTTTCCATTCATTTTTTCCAGACTTATAAATTTTCTTTTGCTTTGATTTGGAATCAAATATTCCTCGTGTCATACAATAATCCTTGATTTTATCCTTAATAAAAGAATGGGTCCTGGTATATTGAAGTACAGATCTCAAGTGATACTTGTTAAGTAATTGGGTTTGTGATAATTTGTAAAATACATATGCTTGGGACAAGTAGGATAAATAATTATTATTACTGATATTAGTATTAGAAAACGATTTTTTTATAGTCGAAATAAAGTTCATTGTATTTTGATCTCTTTCATCAATTCCTTTTCGATTTGTTTCATCGTTGTAAATCGATTTTGTGATAATTTTTTTTATTGATTCAAGGAAAAGTTGTGCATTGATCCTAAAAATAGTAATCATACGTAGAAAGATATCTATGTATATTTTTTCAATGAATGATTTCATAAAAAAAATTAATTTACGTATAAATCGGATCTTTTTTCTTTTAAATATCTGCAAAATATGTTTCTGTGATTCCGATTTTTTATCATCACAAGTTAGAACTATTTTTTTTTTGTCTTTTGTGATTCGTTCTAGTTCTATTTGATTCCTGATTGTGACTGTCCTATCAGCAAGATCCTTTATTTTTTTTTTTTCTATGAGTGAGTAATTTGCCCAATTCATGGATCGAATTCGAATGGTTGATTTGCGAATAATCTTATTATTTATTTTAGAATCTCTTACATTTTCATTCGGTTTATATACTTTTACCTTCCTCGATTCAAATAAGAAAATGGGGTTTACTTTTTCCTTCATTTTTTGTTTTATAACTATAACTATTTTGATAACCCATTCTTTTTTTTCTTTAAAAACTTTTGGAAGGAAAAAAGAATTCTTTTTTCCTTTTCTAATTTTTTTTAGGAGTTCTTTATAAATGGGTTTAAAAAAAGAAGGTCGTTTTCGGGGAGAACAAAAAGGAACTTCTGTTTCCATTCCCAAAACTGTTAAATAACAAAAATCTTTTTTTTTTCTTTTTTTTTTCATTGGATCTCTATGATGAGATCGTATTTTAGATCTTCGCCAAGGTTTAAGATAGAAAGGAGATAGAATCCTTATCTGAATACCCTTTGTTAACCAATTTTGGGGAAATTCTGTTTCCGATAATTGAACACCATTATAGGTGCATTTAACATGTCTTTCTCTCCCCCATTCCTTAAAATCCTCATGCCACTCGGGCAATTGGTATAATAACACACGGCCAATATTTTTCGCTATTATCAATGAAGGCAATACAATGTATTTTCTAAGAAAAGACTGGGTTATTAACATTGAACCCCTTATTGCTTGACCAAATTTAATGCAATTCCAAGGTTCTAATCTTGCTATCTGTTTATTTCCCTTTTTGTTCTTCCTGTTTTTTTTCTTTTCTTTTGTCCCTTCCTCCTCAAAATTGGAAATTTTCAATTCCGGTTCTCTCTCGACCGAATTCCTAAAAATGAGATTCATCATTTCAGAGATATCAAAAGAAGAAAAAAAAAAAGTTTTGTCTATTCGATCCAAAAAAAGCGGGGAATGCACATTTGCTTGAAATATTTTCCAAATAACTGTTTTACGTCTTTGAGTACGCATGGATCCTTTTATTATATCCCTACGAAAATCCGATTGTTGTGAGTAGCGCATCAAAATCACATCTTCTGGTTGCTCACTATTACTAGTAGTAAAAGTAAAAAAATTGGTCTTATTCTCATTAATAGTAGAAATTGGCACATATTTGATTCTTCTTGAACGAATTTCAATATCTTCTATCGATTTTTCCTCATTTTCTTCCTCTATTGCTTTCAGAACATGGGTCAATTTATATGACCATTTAGAAACCTTTTTACTGATTTCTTCTATTCCAATAGATTCATTTCTAATTGTTTGATCATTTTGATCAATTGTCATTATATCGAATACAAATTTCAAAGATTTTGCTTGACTTTCTGAATCAATTTTTCTTTGTTCTGCCAATAAAGAACAGTTTTTCAAAGAAGAATTGGGTGTGAATTCAAAAGAAAATGAAGTTAAGGAATTACCGATATAATTAAAAAATGATTTACCAACACCAAGTGAATTCTTTTGATGTTCAAATTCTCGGAAATTATTAGGAAGTAGCTCATGGATCTTATTTATCCAAAGACTTTTTATGGAATCCTCCATATAAGGGATAAAATTATTTATGATTGTACGTAAATTAAAATCTTTTATTGCTCCACGGCATGGTCCGTTCAATAAAGGATCATATGTTTTGGTCAAGCATTCTTTTTCATTCTCATGATTGCAAAATCTAGTCCTTTTTTCGAGCATATCTCGAGCAAGAAATCCCTTTTCTTTTTTTTCTTTTTCTAGAGCTTTTATTCGACTTATTAATTCATTGCTCAAGTTGTATTTTTTTTGTTCATTGGTATAAACCCAATAATTATACAGGTCTCCATGGGATAATTTTTTTGTCGTGTACAAAGACATTTTTCGTTCTATCATTTCCGAAAAAGTCGATAAACTGGGTGGATATGTAAAAGATATTTTTTGTTTCCCATTACTTGGACATGTATAAAAAAAATATTGTGACATTTCATTTCGTACAGCATTTTCAAACCAATAATTTCTTATATATCGCAATGGACAATTCCATCGTTTATAATCGAAAAGAAAAGTCACAAGAGGTTTTTCAAAGCAGAAATAAGTCTTTTCATTTTTCTCTTCTTTAAGTCTTCCCAATTCCCAATTATCTTGATAGGTATCAAGATAAGAATCTTCGTAAACCGGATCTTCCTGTTCTTCCGAACAAAGGGAAGGGTCTTCTTCGTTAGTCTCCTTCGTTTCGGAAGTTGTTTCTACATCGCTTTCTTCCATTTCTGCGGTTTCTTTCAGTTTCTTAGTGACAATAGGCGACGGCATTCTGCCTAAATAGTAGACACAGGTGATAAATAAGAGAATACTAAAGATTCGAGCCATAGAATTTCTCAATTCTGACACAAGGTACTTATTAGATCGAATAGAATGATTTTGCCGTATCCAGAATAATACCAATCCAACCCATTTCATGAATAAAATGTGACCAATTAACCAACCAACAAAACTACTTGTTACAAATAACATCTTGTTGTTGCATCGAAACATATAAATGTTGACTAATCTGGCTAACGTTGAACTTGGTAAAATGAAATGGTTGAATAATTGAAAAATTAGATTATTCAGGAATACACATTGAATGCTGAGATTACGCATTGAATT